AAATAGAAATTAAAAATAAAAAAACTAATGACTTGTATTAAATTAGCACTACATATTTAATAAAGATAAATACAAAAAGGTATAGGCGTAAAAAAAATTCGGAGAGAAGTATAAAAAAATCTTGATTGGGTTTACGCAATCAATATAAGTAAAAAAAGTAAGCTTAAATCCCATGTTTTTTTTATGAACAAATAAAATAAATAAAAAAAAATAAAGTTAAAGTTTCAACGAAAAATAAACCATTATTGAATTAGCGATAATGTAAAATTTTATATTTATAGATCCAACTATTTCATTCATTTATTCACTTGATCTTTTTTCTATCTATCTGTCTTATATGAATTTATCTCACTAAAATAAAAATAAATTTTTGTCGTTATAGACGACGACATCTTATGGTAGTAATAATAAATTGAGTAGGAATAGAGCAAGAGAGGGGGAGTTGTATAGAAAGGGTTATGCAAAGTTATATACAAGTCACCCCCTCCCCCCCTTTTTTTATTTATTGTATTTCATTAATTGAATTTAATCTGTTAATTAAGAGAAAGGTCCATAAAAACTCCCGCCTTCTTTGAAATGTCATGAACAGTTCCCGTAGGTTGAGCGCCCTTTTCAAGGAAATATAGAATAGCAGGAACATTTAAATAAGTTTGATTCTTTATCGGATCATAAAAACCCACTTTCCGAAGATCTCTTCCTTCTCTTCTGGATCGAACATCAATTGCAACGATTCGATAAACCGCCCATTGGGATAGATGTAGATGAATAATACCCCCCCCCTAGAAACGTATAAGAAGTTTTCTCCTCGTACGGCTCAAGAAAATTAGAAATTATGTCTATATATAGAATTTATAATTAATGTCAAATAGATCCATCAAATCATCAAATCAATTAAACTATGATTTAAGTACTTTTTCTTATTCTTGCCCGAAAAAGAAAAAAATCATTCGTATTCACATCCTCCTAACTCAAGTTGGATAACTCTCAAATAATCCAAAGGAAAACCTTTAGGCATTTCCTTTATTGAGCGGTCTCTAACCACGCATTTTTTGTCTGTCTCCTTTAGAATTTATTTTGATTCTTCATTATGATCTATTTTTTGAGACAACTGAAAACGGTATTTACTTGTTCCAGGATTCTTTATCGTTGCCTTGAATCGTTGGGTTTAGACATTACTTCGGTGATCTTTAATCATTTAAAAAAATGGCAGCAACATACCATTTTTGCAATTTCTTTCTATCAAAGAATCATACAAATGGTTGATTCCCATGTGATACACTTTTGATCGAAAGAGTTTTACCAATTCCAATAAATTTTCGTTATGAATTTGAAACTTGTTAGAATTGGATCCTTTCGATTTCTATATCGAAAATATACTTACGAAGTTGTTTCAACTTATTAATTAACACTAACCCTAGATCCATGTCCCTAAAAAATGAATCAATACTTTTTACTCGAGCTCCATCATGATCATGTACTATTTACATCGCAACCCTCAAAAAATGAGGTTTTTCCAGTGGAACAGAACAAACGATGTCGAGCCAAGAGCACCCTCATTCCTATATAATTAATATAAAAAAATGGTGGATGTAAGAATCCACAACCGACCATATCCTTCAAGTCGCACGTTGCTTTCTACCACATCGTTTTAAACGAAGTTTTACCATAACATTTCTCTAGTAGGTTGCTGTAACCAGTATGTAATTGATTCAATTATGGAATCATGAATAATCATTGGTTCGGTCGGTACATAGTAATCTATACTTTTATGAATGGGTAGTTTCTGAAGAAGTCTCAACAAGAATTCAATTTACCCCATATAATATATCTATTTTTTTCTTTTTTAATTTATTAATTTAATGGGGTGGGGAATAAAGACTGATGTAAGGAAGGATTGGGGTTGTTATTATTTTTGATAAATCATAATCGAAAGAAAAGAACTAGGAGATCCCCATATCTATCATATAGACTAAACAAATGTTTCTGAAAGTAATTATTGAAATAAAATAAAGTTTTCAATGAAATAGAACGATAACAAGACATACATATAAGCATTTCCTCATTTTCTGCGTAGTTTATTTGACCTGAAAAATTCAATAATCTTTCTGCAATTTTTACCTAAGGTAATGTAATAAGGTAAAGTGAATAAGATAATAGATTTTGTCTCAATTGTTACATAGATTTACAATTATTCATTAGAATTAGAGAAACCACAAAATACTTAAAAACGAGGTTCAAAGAAAATACATATGTTACGTATGTAACTTGATTGTTTTTTAATGATACTCGGACAGACGCAGACATTGAAATTGGTATTTTTCGTTGACGATTAACTCCTATCTACTCCGTCAATTCTATGAAGATGATGAATCATAAATCAAAAAAGAATCCTATATTATATGTAGTTTAGGGAGTGCTAGACTATTTTGTATAAATGCAAGTTAAAACAAGTCCAGATTAAGTCATTGCTCCTATTTTTTTTTTTACTTTAAACCAGTTAATCCTATTGATTATTGATTATTGATTGAAGTTAATTAGTACCCCAATATCAAACGAACACCCGCGTTTATAATTTATAAATCCACAGAAAATTAATAATCAGACTGCACCACCATTTAAAGTTAAAGTATAGGGAAAAAAGAAAGAGAGGCTTTCGCATTTATATTTAGAATGCATCATTGAAAATTCCAATGGATATAAGAAGTAAGGCTTTTTTTTTTATTTTTATGAGTAACTAATTTAAATATGAAAGGTATGGACATAGAATGAAAAGCCCGTCCCCGGATCTTTTTTTTTATATTATAATAAAAACTCTTTTCTTTTGATCTATGTTCCCATCTTACTTGGATACAAATAGATTCAATTACATCTGTGTGTTATTTGGTGTTATTTGAACACGATTAAATTTGCGAAAAAGATATAATTCAGATAAGAATTAATCATTATAAGAAAAAAGAATCATATTCTATCCAATATTATTATACTCTTAATAAAAAAAAAAAAGACAATCTTTTATTCTGATATAAAATCGGTATTATGATACGACATATATAATCTGATATGATATATATAATAAGTATGCTCTGGGACGGAAGGATTCGAACCTCCGAATACCGGGACCAAAACCCGTTGCCTTACCACTTGGCCACGCCCCATTTTATATTTCTATTCGACATTAATAAACACTAATATTCTTATTAGTTGTTCGTCAATTATAGTCTAAATATCTATAGAATAGATTGTTACTAGGATTTTGATACATTTAGATATAGAATTAAACGAAATTTATTGATCATTACATATAATTCAATTAAGATATTGTATGAAAGTATGATTTCTTCTATTCTCTTTTAATTTGAGAATTGAAGTATTTTTGGTTGAGTTAGTTCAAATCAAAGAAAAGTTTTTTGGTCTACCTTATTTTTATTTTTTAATTTTTACTCATTTTTTTTATATAACTTAAACTTAAAAAAAAAAATAACATTATATTATTAAATTATTAATTTTATATTATTAATAACAATAACTCATATTAATAACTCAATCAAAATAAATACAATTATCTTCAAGAACAAAACAAAAAAACAAAACGTTTGTTATGCTTAATATCTTTAGTTTGATCTGTATCTGGTTTAATTCTACTCTTTCTTCAAATAGTTTTTTCTTCGCCAAATTGCCCGAAGCCTACGCTTTTTTGAATCCAATCGTAGATTTTATGCCAGTAATACCTGTGCTATTTTTTCTCTTAGCTTTTGTTTGGCAAGCTGCTGTAAGTTTTCGATGAGATTTTGAATACTGTCCTAGAAAAATTCATGATTTATTATAAAAAAAAGATTCTAACAATTGATAAGATCGGATAAGTCTTATAGTATAAAGCTTCAATTCAAATATTGAAATTCTTGTATCGCCACGATAAGTCTGGAGATCACCCCATTTACTAATTCGGACCCTTTTTTTACATTGAAAGAACCTATTAGAGTCCCCCACAATTAGATATTGTGGGTATGCAAAAAATTTTGTTAATGAAAGACTTGACTCATATTACATTACAAATGAATTTATGAAAATTCCTTTCTATTTCTTCTATTTCTAGCTTTATAAAAACCATTTTTGGTGTCAAAATGCGGTATATGTGGTATAAAAATGGAGAATCTATTCTCTTTTTTTCCAAAAAAATGATCTTGGAGATTGTGTAATGCTTACTCTCAAACTATTTGTTTACACAGTAGTGATATTCTTTGTTTCTCTCTTTATCTTCGGATTCCTATCTAATGATCCAGGACGTAATCCTGGACGTGAAGAATAAAAAATAAAGTTTTTGTTTTCCTTGCTCGATTTTTAAATGTTCTTAGGATTTTATTTATTCCACATCTTTAACTATTAAATAAAAAAATAAAAAAAAAAGACTCGTCGAAATTGAAAGATAAATAAAAAATACCACGTCATTGACAAAAGCGGAAAGAGAGGGATTCGAACCCTCGGTACGAAAAACCCGTACAACGGATTAGCAATCCGACGCTTTAGTCCACTCAGCCATCTCCCCCAATCGAAAAAGGATAATTACTATGTTACATTACACAAAAAGTAAGGTTTGAAAAAAGAGTCTTTCTTTCTTTTATACCTCTTATTTTTATTTTTTATATTCTTTTTATTATATATAATTATATAGTATCTAGACATATAAAATATAAAAAATATTAAAAAATATAGAAACTAAAAGTAATTCCATTGAGATAAAGTAAGGGCTCGAAAGAGATATCTCCAATCCACTATTCCAATGAATATAAATTATAATTCTATAATTATATATATATATATTATAAGTAATAATAGTAATAATATATATTATAAGTAATAAATTATATATTACTACTATATAATTTAATATATAATAAAAGTACCTCTTTGATTTCGTCTCCAAGAGCTTTTTTTAATTCCACAGCCCGGCCTGGTCAGTACCTCGCTGGGCCTTTTTTGTTCCAATGAATCATAGAAAAAAT